ATAGTTGGAATAATCACATTAATAGTTGTATTGACAGTTATCTTGGTTCTCAAATTTGTATTGATAGTTATATTTTAAGCAACAGTAACAATTACAGTGACAGCTACATTTATAGTTACATTTGTGGCGAAAGCGTAAATAGTAGTAAAAGCGAGAGTTCCAGTATAAAAACTAGCACAGATGATAGTGATTTTAGTATAAGTTCTAATAATTTAAATGTAACTCAAAAATACAGGCATTTGTGGATTCAATGCGAAAATTGTTATGGATTAAATTATAAGAAATTTTTAAAATCAAAAATGAATATTTGTGAACAATGTGGATGTCATTTGAAAATGAGTAGTTTTGATAGAATCGAACTTTCGATTGATCCCGGTACTTGGGATCCTATGAACGAAGACATGGTCTCTCTGGATCCCATTGAATTTCATTCGGAGGAGGAACCTTATAAAGATCGTATTGATTCTTATCAAAAAAATACAGGATTAACTGAGGCTGTTCAAACAGGCACAGGTCAACTAAATGGTATTCCCGTAGCAATTGGTGTTATGGATTTTCAGTTTATGGGTGGTAGTATGGGATCTGTAGTGGGCGAAAAAATCACACGTTTGGCCGAGTATGCTACCAATCAATTTTTACCTCTTATTCTAGTGTGTGCTTCCGGAGGAGCACGCATGCAAGAAGGAAGCTTGAGCTTGATGCAAATGGCTAAAATATCTTCCGCTTTATATGATTATCAATTAAATAAAAAGTTATTTTATGTAGCAATCCTTACATCCCCTACCACAGGCGGGGTGACGGCTAGTTTTGGTATGTTGGGAGATATCATTATTGCCGAACCCAATGCTTATATTGCATTTGCAGGTAAAAGAGTAATTGAACAAACATTGAATAAGACAGTACCTGAGGATTCACAAGTGGCTGAATATTTATTCCATAAGGGCTTATTCGATCCAATCGTACCACGTAATCCTTTAAAGGGCGTTCTGAGTGAGTTATTTCGGCTACATGCTTTCTTTCCTTTGAATGAAAATTAGATTAGAGCCTTAGAGTCTTAATTTAATATTTAATAAGACTTAATTTAATATTTAATAAGAGTTAATAAAACTTAATAAATTTTTTTATGTGTGGTGATCAAGTAGTTATTTAATTTATAGGAATCAAAGTCAAAATCCGAAGAATGGATTTTGACTTTGGTAACATAAGATTGAATTGTAGAAAGAACCATCCGGATCGTTTTTTTATCGATATTCCTGGTTACTAATACTAACTAGGAAATCTCTATTAAACAAAAGAGTGAATTCTTTCAAAATAAAAGAGTGAATTCTTTCGCTTTCTTCCGTGGAATTAGTTAACAAGGTCTTGCATCTTTCTATATCTCCCGAAAATAATCCCCCACTAAGAATCCTTTTTGTTGGATCGTATTATAACGAATTCTTTAGGAGTTTTTAGGAAATACTTTAAAATTTTATTAAATTATGAAATTTATAAGACAAGAAAAGATAATAACTACTAATACGAATATAAAAAGGGTGGATTATCGTATATATATATTTCATGTAGAAACATGTAGAAAGATGAATAGGTCCATTTATTTATATATTTATTGTATTTTATTAATTAATATATATTTCTTAAAACATATACTTATAGACTCCCTATTAAGTATATATATACTCACTTAGGTATACTTAGTATAATATAACAATTATATATGAATTATAAGATATCTTTATAACAATATAAGGTTCAAATATAAAACAATAAATATAACAATAAATAACAGGTACAAATATTAAATCGAGGTACCCATTCTATGATAACTCTCAACAGTCTCCCCTCCATTTTTGTGCCTTTAGTGGGCTTAGTATTTCCGGCAATTGCAATGGCTTCTTTATCTCTTTATGTTCAAAAAAACAAGATTTTTTAGATACAACAAGGACAAATCTTATATATATATATTTTTTTTTCAAGACTTACTTGGATCATAACACGGATATCTATTTAGTAAAATATGGTATAATATGCGGCTTCCTTCGGGCATAAGCTCTTATGTATGTGTAAACATGATAAATAAATTATAACTATTTTCAAATAGATCGGGATCGGGGAGAATTTCTGAAATGTAAAGTCAATATATCTATATGTATTAGGAAATCATATGAAAGGGATGTTATTATTTTAGTTTGGATCTAAGAAATTCGATGAATTATCCCTAAAGGTTCACATCATAATAGTGCTGGTTGATGAGAGTTACTTCGGAAACAAAAAAAAGTAAAAAAAAAAAATTCTTTTTGTTATTCTCCCAATTCCAATAAAATGCAACTAGGTCTAGTTAGAGTATGAGTTGGCGATCAGAACGTATATGGGTAGAACTTATAGCGGGGTCTCGAAAAACAAGTAATTTCTGTTGGGCCTTTATTCTTTTTTTAGGTTCATTAGGGTTTTTATTGGTTGGAACGTCCAGTTATTTTGGTAGGAATTTTCTATCTTTATTTCCTTCTCAGCAAATAATTTTTTTTCCACAAGGTATCGTGATGTCTTTCTATGGGATCGCAGGTCTTTTTATTAGCTCCTATTTGTGGTGCACAATTTCGTGGAATGTAGGTAGTGGTTATGATCGATTCGATATAAAAGAGGGCATAGTGTGTATTTTTCGTTGGGGATTTCCTGGAAAAAATCGTCGCATATTCCTCCGATTCCTTATGAAAGACATTCAGTCCATCAGAATAGAAATTAAAGAGGGTATTTATGCTCGTCGTGTCCTTTATATGGAAATAAAAGGACAAGGAGCCATTCCCTTGACTCGTACTGATGAGAATTTTACTCCACGAGAGATTGAGCAAAAAGCTGCTGAATTGGCCTATTTCTTGCGTGTACCAATTGAAGTATTTTGAAAAAAGGAACTGAAGAATGAATTTAATACTTTGCAAGAGATAAAAAACTCAAGAATCATCTTTTTTTCTATAGCATAACTTAACTGAAGTTTCTTCAGAACGCTTACTCGAGCCAAAGCAAACGTATATGAAACAATTCTAAAACTAAATTGTTTATGTCCACAATTTTTTTTATGCGTATGTAAATCCACTTAACTCAATTCAGTAACAAATCTAAATGATAGATTCATCATATATCAAAACAAAACATTTCATCATAAAGTAAAGAATTTTTTTTCTAAATATTTGATATTTTGATAGAACGGGAGTTCTTTCGTCTCGAAATCCGACTACTATTAATTTGAAGAGGGCTCTTTCTTATTCTATATTCTTTCTAAATTCAAGGACTAACCGCTGTACTGAATCACAAAAAAATCCGGAAATACATCGATGACTTGTAATAGAACTTATGCTTGATAGAAATATTAGTATCATATAGAGTCGACGAATGAGGTGCGTTCATTAAAAATTTTAAAATTCACAGACGAAAAAATGGCAAAAAAGAAAGTATTAATTTCCCTTCTATATCTTGCATCTATAGTATTTTTGCCTTGGTGGATCTCTCTCTCATTTAATAAAAGTCTGGAATCTTGGTTTACTAATTGGTGGAATACTAGGCAATCCGAAATTTTTTTGAATGATATTCAAGAAAAGAGTATTCTAAAAGAATTCATAGACTTAGAGGAACTCTTACGTTTGGACGAAATGATAAAGGAATACCCGGAAACACATTTACAAAAGCCTCGCATCGAAATCTACAAAGAAACGATCCAATTGATCAAGATGCACAACGAGGATCGCATCCATACAATTTTACACTTCTCGACAAATATAATCTGTTTCGGTATTCTAAGTGGTTATTCTATTCTAGGTAATGAAGAACTTGTTATTCTTAACTCTTGGTTTCAAGAATTCCTATACAACTTAAGCGACACAATAAAAGCTTTTTCTATTCTTTTATTAACTGATTTATGTATAGGATTCCATTCGCCCCACGGTTGGGAATTAATGATTGGCTCTGTCTACAAAGATTTTGGATTTGCTCATAATGATCAAATTATATCCGGTCTTGTTTCTACTTTTCCAGTCATTTTAGATACAATTTTTAAATATTGGATCTTTCGTTATTTAAATCGTGTATCTCCTTCACTTGTAGTGATTTATCATTCAATGAATGACTGAAAAGTGATCGAACGATCCAATTATAATATTTGTTACTTTGTACATAAGCAAAACATTCAAAATTGTACTTCCCACCCATCCAAGGGATTCCTCCAATATTCCAGTAAAATTATTTATATTTAATATTTAAGTAAATAGCAAAATTATAGATAGGGAACTATACTAGCGACCTACCTAATTTTATTGTAGAAATTTTCGGGATCAATGATTGGACCATGCAAACTAAAAATACCTTTTCTTGGATAAAGAAAGAGATTACTCGATCCATTTCCGTATCGCTCATGATATATATACTAACCCAGGCACCCCTTTCAAATGCATATCCCATTTTTGCACAGCAGGGTTATGAAAATCCACGAGAAGCGACTGGCCGTATTGTATGTGCCAATTGCCATTTAGCTAATAAACCCGTGGATATCGAGGTTCCACAAGCGGTACTTCCTGATACTGTATTTGAAGCAGTTGTTCGAATTCCTTATGATCTGCAACTGAAACAAGTTCTTGCTAATGGTAAAAAAGGAGCTTTGAATGTCGGGGCTGTTCTTATTTTACCCGAGGGGTTTGAATTAGCCCCTCCCGATCGTATTTCGCCCGAGATTAAAGAAAAGATAGGAAATCTGTCTTTTCAGAGCTATCGTCCCACTCAAAAAAATATTCTTGTGATAGGTCCGGTTCCTGGTCAGAAATATAGTGAAATCACCTTTCCTATTCTTTCCCCGGACCCCGCTACTAAGAAAGATGTGCACTTCTTAAAATATCCCATATATGTAGGCGGGAACAGGGGAAGGGGTCAGATTTATCCCGACGGGAGCAAGAGTAACAATAATGTTTATAATGCTACAGCAGCAGGTATAGTAAGCAAAATAATACGAAAAGAAAAAG